CAAATCTTGTTTGTCGATAGCCTCGGACCAATCAATCGAATATTGACTCATACGTAATCGATCGAACACTACTTGAAAACGGTTCTTCTGTTCAGAAACGAAATGTTCCAAATGGTCCTGTAAATTCTTGCTCCCATTGGACCATTTGTATCTATATGCATCAGGATCCCGATTCATGGATCTCTCGGTTCGAGAAATAAGAGGATCAAACCATTTCTTCTGAGTCTCTTTCAAATTCAATAAATGTTGGTTGATCGTATATTTCATTATAGTTATATGATTCAGAGTATCATTTCCTATTTGATCCCTTTGAATTCCATATTCGAAGTTGCGATTGGATCTATTCATTAAAAAGAATCGATTCGATACATTTCTTATGTACCCATAGATGCTATATTGGATTTGAATCAGATTTCGGATCAATCTATATTGATTGACTGCCTCCATGATGTTGTTGCTAGCAAATACCGCTGTTTTTAGTTTTGGATCTTCCAAATCATTCCCGCAGTGGATCCGGACCAATTTTTTTCTGATCCTTCGATAAAAAGATTCATTCTCCTCATAAAAAAGAGGAGGTAGAATCAATAAAGATTTCTTTTTCGATTCATCTCTGGAGTTGAATACCTCATTCAAGAATTTTTTTTGATCCAACCCGTAGGAATCAATAGAAAAGGCAAATCCCCTATGATACACCAGATCCGGCTCGGTTATTGATAGAGTGAATAGATCTGCCATTTCTTGAAATCTCTCTTCTGATTCAAAATCGTGGTGTAACGTGTATCCCCCTTTGTTCCGGTTATGGAATAGATGAAATAAATCCAAAAATGGATTTTTTTTCAAGAATGAAATCTTATTGGAACGGTCCATATCTGGTTCATCCTTCGGAACCATATCACATCCCGGATCTGATGAAATAGGATGAATTGAGACGGTATTTTGTAAATACGTAATTATCTTGAATATATCAACCATTTCTTTATTTTCCGATCGCCTGGAAGGGATAAAAGAAACATCTTGTTTTTTCTTCAAAAATTTCTGATCTCTAGTGGACCTCTCAGTAGGATTCGAACCCAGATGAAGTTCTGACCATCTGTCAGAGAAAAAAGAACGAATTGATCTTGTAGGATTCCCAAGAAATTCTTCGATTTCTTTCGGAAGCAGATGATTATTCATCTGCTTCTCACGTTTCGTGAATAGCCGGGACATTGAGGAAGATCCAAAAAGGCATTTCGGGAATCGATCTGATTCTATCTCTGTTCGTTCCGTTTGAAGAAAGGAAGGATCCCAAAGAATCGATCTTTCTTTTAGTTGCTGAATCTCTGTTTGATCGATCAATGTGTGATATTCTGAATCCTCATTTCTAATGGAATCGAAATGATCTCTGGATTGATCAGAGGATCCTTTCGATTGGCTAGAATCCGTTACTTGAACGAAAATAGATCTTGTGGAATCATATTGAATATTTGACAATACATTCCGTACCCTGCTAAAAAACCAATCCTTGTTTACCAACCACACATTGTCTAACCAAATCCAATTCTCTCTCGATACGTTCCTCAAAAAATCCGATTCGTGCTGATTCTTCCCCCAACTAACGAAGAGATCTTGGCGGAATTGCCACATATGAAATTGAGCACAATTTTGCAAAGAAATACCCCACTTGTTTCTCGAGAAGAGATGGGAAACGTGCTCAATATCATTTGATTGAATAGTTGCCTCAGCTCCTTGTTGTTTGAAGAAACCCTCCCCTTCAATTGGTCTTTTTTCACGAAAAGCAGACATGAGATAACAAATCAAGTCTTTCCCTAAGATTTCGAATAGCTGTCCCGAATTCAAGTTGATTATGTTTCGCTTCTTCCTCGGAGAAAGACGATCAAACAATTCCCAATCATGGTCCTTGCGGATCGGATCATCCGTATAGGATAAAAAAAGAAACTCCAGATATTTGCTATCTTTCTCTTTGAATGAGATCTCAATTCCAGCTACGGTTTCATTAGCTATCTTACAACTAGAATCCCTCTTTTTTCCGATCCGGTTCCTCCACCACTGCGAACCCCGGTTCGATTCAGGCATGATACACTTTTTATTTATTGGGAGAACCCAAGTACTCTCTTGCGGATCCATGAAACAACTCTCAGAAATCTTTTTCTCTTTTGGAAGATACAGGAGCGAAACAATCAATCTATTGATATTGGAAGACCAAAAAGATTCTTCCAATGTCTCATTTCTGGGTCCAATGGAATTCATAGGTATAGGAAGAAGCTCCATCAAATAGAGATTTTTTCTTTCGACCATCTTTCGATTGGTAATACGAGATATAAGGACCACTACTACAAGCAGTACTACACCTTTGATCGTGAAATATCGATTGCTTGTTGAACCCTGTGAATCACGTGAAAGTAGGATACTCCAAATTCGGGGGTCAGAGAGTTTCATAAAACGTTCTTGGTGGAAAAAAATGTGAGTGAAAGATCCCACTGAATCGAATTTGATCCATGAATCTAAGAAATAGTGAGAATTCTTGATCTCACTCAATATCTCTCTCAATTCGAAGATCCAGGATTTGAATTGATATCGTTTCATTGATTCCTCCTAAAGATTTTCATTGATTCCTCCTAAAGATTTCATTTCAATTGGAATTTGGTTATTCACGATGTACAATGAGCCCTGTTAAGCATCCATGGCTGAATGGTTAAAGCGCCCAACTCATAATTGGCAAATTCGTAGGTTCAATTCCTGCTGGATGCACGCCAATGGGAACGTTCAATAAGTCTATTGGAATTGGCTCTGTATCAATGGAATCTCATCATCCATACATAACGAATTGGTATGGTATATTCATACCATATGAACAGTAAGAACTAGAATTCTTATCGATACTGGAACTCATAGGGAAGAAAATGGAGTTATGGATGGAATCAAATATGCAGTATTTACAGAAAAAAGTATTCGGTTATTGGGGAACAATCAATATACTTCTAATGTCGAATCAGGATCAACTAGGACAGAAATAAAGCATTGGGTCGAACTCTTCTTTGGTGTCAAGGTAATAGCTATGAATAGTCATCGACTCCCAGGAAAGGGTAGAAGAATAGGGCCTATTATGGGACATACAATGCATTACAGACGTATGATCATTACGCTTCAACCGGGTTATTCTATTCCACCTCTTATAGAGAAAAGAACTTAAAGCAAAATACTTAATAACACGGCGATACATTTATACAAAACTTCTACCCCGAGCACACGTAATAGAGCCATAGACAGAAAAATGAAATCCAATCCACGAAATAATTTGATCTGTGGACAGCATCATTGTGGTAAAGGTCGTAATGCCAGAGGAATCATTACCGCAAGACATAGAGGGGGAGGTCATAAGCGTCTATACCGTAAAATCGATTTTCGACGGAATGAAAAAGACATATCTGGTAGAATCGTAACCATAGAATATGACCCTAATCGAAATGCATACATTTGTCTCATACATTATGGGGATGGCGAGAAAAGATATATTTTACACCCCAGAGGGACTATAATTGGAGATACCATTATTTCTGGTACAGAAGTCCCTATATCAATGGGAAATGCCCTACCTTTGAGTGCGGTTTGAACTATTGATTTACGTAATTGGAAGTAACCAATTAGGTTTACGATGAAACCTAGAAATCAATCACTGATCCAATTTGAGTACCTCTATGGGATAGACCTCAACAGAAAACTGTTGAGTAACGGCAGCAAGTGATTGAGTTCAGTAGTTCCTCATAGAAAATTATTGACTCTAGAGATATGGTAATATGGAGAAGACAAAATTGTTTGAAGCACGCACAGAACCGGAAGCGCCCCTTGTTTCAAAGAGAGGAGGACGGGTTATTCACATTTAATTTGATGGTCAGAGGCGAATTGAAAGCTAAGCAGTGGTAATTATAAAGATCCCCCCGGGGAAAAATAGAGATGTCTCCTACGTTACCCGTAATATGTGGAAGTATCGACGTAGTTTCATAGAGTCATTCGGTCTGAATGCTACATGAAGAACATAAGCCAGATGATGGAACGGGGAGACCTAGGATGTAGAAGATCATACATGAGTGATTCGGCAGATTTGGATTCCTATATATCCACTCATGTGGTACTTCATCATACGATTCATATAAGATAAAGATCCATCTGTCTAGATATCATCATATACATCTAGAAAGCCGTATGCTTTGGAAGAAGCTTGTACAGTTTGGGAAGGGGTTTTTAAAAGAAGAATCTACTTCAACCGATATGCCCTTAGGCACGGCCATACATAACATAGAAATCACGCTTGGAAAGGGTGGACAATTAGCTAGAGCGGCGGGCGCTGTAGCGAAACTGATCGCAAAAGAGGGTAAATCAGCCACATTAAGATTACCATCCGGGGAGGTCCGTTTGATATCCAAAAACTGCTTAGCAACAGTCGGACAAGTGGGTAATGTTGGGGTGAATCAACAAAGTTTGGGTAGAGCCGGATCGAAGTGTTGGATAGGTAAGCGTCCTGTAGTAAGAGGAGTAGTTATGAACCCTGTAGACCATCCCCATGGAGGTGGGGAAGGGAAAGCCCCAATTGGTAGAAAAAAACCCACAACTCCTTGGGGTTATCCTGCGCTTGGAAGAAGAAGTCGGAAAAGGAAAAAATATAGTGATAGTTTTATTCTTCGTCGCCGTAAATAGGAATATTGAAAATAGAATTTTTTGAATTTGAAATAATGTGATGGGCGAACGACGGGAATTGAACCCGCGCGTGGTGGATTCACAATCCACTGCCTTGATCCACTTGGCTACATCCGCCCCTTATCTAGCTAAAGGATTTTCTCTTTTTTCCATTCATCATTATTGTATTTATTCTTACCTTCATACTTAGATCGAGATATTCTATTGGACATAGAATGCCAATCTTTAAAATGTAAAAAAAGGAGTAATCAGCTGTGGCACGTTCACTAAAAAAAAACCCTTTTGTAGCTAATCATTTATCAAGAAAAATTGAAAAACTCAACATGAGGGAGGAGAAAGAAATAATAGTAACTTGGTCTCGGGCATCTACCATTATACCCAAAATGATTGGCCATACAATCGCTATTCATAATGGAAAGGAACATTTACCTATTTATATAACAGATCGTATGGTAGGTCACAAATTGGGAGAATTCGCGCCGACTCTGACTTTCGCGAGACATGCGAGAAACGATAATAAATCTCGTCGTTAATTTGGAAAAAAATAGATACTTATCATTCATTGGCGGGAGATAACCTTATGATAAAGAAAAAGAACTCAAATTCGAGTGGAAAAGTAAAAGTTTTAGCTCAACATATATGTATGTCTGTTTTCAAAGCGCAAAGAGTAATTGATCAGATTCGCGGGCGTTCTTATGAAGAAACACTTATGATATTGGAACTTATGCCTTATCGAGCATCTTATCCCATTTTAAAATTGGTTTATTCCGCAGCAGCAAACGCTAGTCATAATATGGGTTTGAAGGAAACCGATTTATTCATTAGTAAGGCCGAAGTCAATGGAGGTTCTTTTGTGAAAAAATTAAGACCTAGAGCTCGAGGACGTAGTTATCCGATAAAAAGGCCGACTTGTCATATAACAATTGTATTAAAAGATAAATCAAAATTATCTTTCGATGAATTTAATTAATATTTAGATTCATATTTAGAAAAAAATAGATGAAAAGATAATATAATAAAAAATATGGGACAAAAAATAAATCCACTTGGTTTCAGACTTGGTACAAACCAAAATCATCATTCTTTTTGGTTCGCACAACCAAAAAATTTTTCTGTAGGTCTACAAGAAGATGAGAAAATACGAAATTGTATAAAGAACTATGTACAAAAAAATAAAAGAATATCCTCTGGTTTCGAAGGAATTGGAATTTCGCGTATAGAAATTCAAAAAAGAATTGATTTAATTCAGGTTATAATCCATATTGGATTCCCAAATTTATTAATAGAGGGCCGAACACGAGGAATCGAAGAATTACAGATGAATGTACAAAAAGAATTTCGTTCTGTGAACCGAAGAATCAACATTGCTATCACACGAATAGAAAAACCTTATGGAGACCCCAATATTCTTGCAGAATATATGGCTTCTCAATTAAGAAATAGAGTTTCATTTCGAAAGGCAATGAAAAGAGCTATTGAATTAACTGAACAAACAGATACAAAAGGAATTCAAATACAAATTGCAGGACGTATTGACGGAAAAGAAATTGCACGTGTCGAATGGATCAGAGAAGGTAGGGTTCCTCTACAAACAATTCGCGCTAAAATTGATCATTGTTCCTATACAATTCGAACTATCCATGGAGTACTAGGGCTCAAAATTTGGATATTTGTGGATGAAGAATAATAGACCTTTATTTATTTTGTCATTCTATCCAGTAATATAGTGATATATACTAGAAACTTTTCTGTTTTTCTGAAACTTTTTCTGGTAAATCAAAAAAATAAAATAATTCTATAAGGTTGAATCAAAAAGAAATTAATCTTTTTTTTTTTTTGCTATGCTTAGTGTGTGACTCGTTAGTTTTTCTTTAGAATTTTTAGTAGAATAAAAAAAAGACTGATCCCTAATATTAATTCAATAATTACAACTACTATAAAAAAAAAAATTAAAAACTAATAACTAACTTATTGCTTCATATTGTCGAGATCCCAAAAACAGTCACTATATGACTGGATCAATCATATAGTTGTAACAACTGGAATTGTTCCATAACAAAAAAATATGATTGTGGATTGAAAAAAAAAAAAATAAAAATAAAGGGATGCGGATAAATGGAAAGGTGAGAGAAAGAGAGAACAAAAATATCAATGATATATAATTCCAATATGTATGGTCTATGAATTACCTCATATAAATAAAAGGCAATGTAATAAAGCATTAATTTTATATTGTTTTAATATTGTTTAATATTGTATCGATTGATATATAAATAATAAATGATATATAAATAATAAAGAGCTTCCGGTTAATAGAAACTGAGGAGATTGACTCGAAAACAGATTTTGTTGAAAGCTCCATTGCAGAGTTCAAGCCTAATCATTAATGGAGAAGCTATAGGAACGACGAAACCTGTGACTATATAAGATTCTATTTAAAAGAATCCAAATGATTGAGCAGGCGGGATGGCGGAATGAACCAAGAACAATTTTTTTTACTCGGAGGGGTTGTGGATTGATCCTACGAATAAAGCAGGAAAACGAAAGAGTCAATATTCGCCCGCGAAACCCTTATTTCTTATTTATTGGATTCCAATATTGTCTTGATTCAATAATTTATTAAAAGAAAATAAAAAAAAATAAGGATCCGGTATAAAAAAGAAACATTATCTATATCTATAAATAGACAAATCTAACCGTATATACAGCTTCTTATCTAATAAATGAAATATAATATCAATAAATCCCATTACTTAGTTTAATGTATTAGTTATTAAATACATGCGCATCTGTAATATTATCGAATCCTTTCATTCGTGAGGAGCTGGATGAGAAGAAACTCTCATGTCCGGTTCTGTAGTAGAGGTGGGAAAAAACCATCAATTATAACCCCAAAAGAACCAGATTTCGTAAGCAACATAGAGGAAGAATGAAAGGAATATCTTGCCGGGGTAATCATATTTGCTTCGGCAGATATGCTCTTCAGGCACTTGAACCCGCTTGGATTACCGCTAGACAAATAGAAGCAGGACGAAGAGCAATGACACGATATGCACGTCGTGGTGGAAAAATATGGGTACGTGTTTTTCCCGATAAACCTATTACAGTAAGGCCCGCAGAAACACGTATGGGGTCGGGAAAGGGGTCTCCCGAATATTGGGTATCTGTTGTTAAACCCGGTCGAATACTTTACGAAATGGGCGGAGTCTCAGAAACTGTAGCCAGAGCAGCAATTTCAATAGCTGCGTGCAAAATGCCTATAAAAACTCAATTTGTTATTTCAGGATAGGAATGTAGAACTAAATATAAAAAAGGGATGAAAAAATAACCACGAGTTTCTTTATTTCTAGACAAATACTATTTCTTCTTTTTCCTCATTCTTTACATTGAAATAAAAAATTCAAATAAAAATGATATGATTCAACCTCAGACCCTTTTGAATGTAGCAGATAACAGTGGAGCTCGAGAATTAATGTGTATTCGAATCATAGGAGCTGGTAATCATAGATATGCTCATATTGGTGACGTTATTGTTGCTGTAATTAAAGAAGCAGTGCCCAATATGCCTCTAGAAAGATCAGAAGTAATAAGAGCTGTAATTGTACGTACATGTAAAGAGCTCAAACGTGACAACGGTATGATAATACGATATGATGACAATGCAGCGGTTGTCATTGATCAAGAAGGAAATCCAAAAGGAACTCGAGTTTTTGGCGCGATTGCTCGGGAATTGAGACAGTTGAATTTTACTAAAATAGTTTCATTAGCTCCCGAGGTATTATAAAGACTCATAGTCATAGATCAAATTAGGATATTGTTCTAGTAGGATATCTGAAATAAACCCAATTAATAGATTGTGTCTCACGCATATACTTTTACTAAAATTACTAAATTTAATAATTAATTTAATAATTAATTTATTAAATTTATTATTAAATTAATTATTAAATTAAAAAAAAAAATATAAATACTTTGAAATATTCAAATAAAAAAACATGTTGATTATATCAAAATTAGAAGCACCAATAATTAAAATTTGTCATGGGCAGAGACGCTATTGCTGATATAATAACTTCTATAAGAAATGCTAACATGAGTAAAAATGGAACGGTTCGAATAGTATCCACAAATATCACCGAAAACATTGTTAAAATACTCCTACGAGAGGGTTTTCTTGAAAATGTTCGGAAACATCAGGAAAGTAATAAAAATTTCTTGGTTTCAACCTTGCGCCATAAAAGAACTAGGAAAGGAATATATAAAACGATTTTAAAACGTATCAGTCGACCCGGTCTACGAATTTATTCCAACTATAAAAAAATTCCTAAGATTTTAGGTGGAATGGGAATTGTAATTCTTTCCACTTCTCGAGGCATAATGACAGATCGAGAAGCTAGACTAGAAAAAATTGGAGGAGAAATTTTGTGTTATATATGGTGATCCTCCTCTGGTATCCTAATTTTATCTCGAACTTTCTATTTGTGAAATAGAGAGTAAAGTAGAGAGTAAAGGTGAGTTATATAATTCTCCTTCCATTAGTTGATACTTCAAAAAGGTTTCCTGGAATGAAAAAAAAAATGATTCATGAAGGTTTAATTACTGAATCATTTCCCAATGGTATGCTCTCCGAATCCGTTTATATTTTATATAATGAAGATCTAATTCTAGGTTATATTTCGGGGAAGATCCGACGCAGTTTGATACAAACACTGCCGGGGGATAGAATCAAAATAGAAATAAGGCTATCAGGGTACGTATAATTTATAGACTTCGGAACAAAGATTCGAACGATTAGATAGATTCTTTTTGAAAAAATCCCTTTCATCAAAGATACAATTTGAAGAAAAAAAAACAAGAAACTTATTTTCTTCCAAGGAATAGATTCAAAATTAAAGTAAGGAGTAAGAAATATGAAAATAAGGGCTTCTGTTCGTAAAATTTGTGAAAAATGTCGACTGATCCGTAGGCGCGGACGAATCATAGTGATTTGTTCCAATCCGAGACATAAACAGAGACAAGGATAATCTTTCTAAAGTTTCTCAAAGAGGGGTTATGTAAAAATAAAAGATTTGTTTTAACATAAAATGGATATCTCCATATCTTTTTATATATTTCTGATTCATATTTATGAGATGATAAAATATGGCAAAACCTATACAAAGAATTGGTTCGCGTAGGAATGGGCGTATTAATTTACGTAAAACTGGACGTAGAATACCAAAAGGAGTTATTCATGTTCAAGCCAGTTTCAACAATACCATTGTAACTGTTACAGATGTACGAGGTCGAGTGGTTTCTTGGGCCTCCGCCGGTACTTCTGGATTCAAAGGCACAAGAAGGGGAACACCCTATGCTGCGCAAGCAGCCACTTTAGATGCTATTCGTACTGTAGTAGATCAAGGTATGCAACGAGCAGAAGTTATGATAAAAGGTCCTGGTCTCGGAAGAGACGCAGCATTACGGGCTATTCGTAGAAGTGGTATACTATTAAGTTTCGTACGTGATGTAACACCTATGCCACATAATGGATGTAGACCTCCCAAAAAAAGACGTGTGTAAAAAAAAGAATTAAATGGATTTCAAGAGAAATAAACGATTCAATTCAATGATCTGATCAAATAATAATATTAGTATGGTTCGAGAGGAAATAGCAGGATCCACTCGAACACTACAGTGGAAATGTGTTGAATCAAGAGTAGACAGTACGTGTCTTTATTATGGTCGTTTCATTCTGTCCCCGCTCATGAAAGGGCAAGCCGATACCATAGGTATTGCCATGCGAAGGGCTTTACTTGGAGAAATAGAAGGAACATGTATCACACGTGCTAAATCTGAGAAAGTGCCACATGAATATTCTACGATAGTAGGTATTGAGGAATCGGTACATGAAATTTTAATAAATTTGAAAGAAATTGTATTGAGAAGTAATCTGTATGGAGTTAGAGACGCATCCATTTGCGTTAGAGGTCCTAGATACGTAACCGCTCAAGATATCATCTCACCGCCTTCCGTGGAAATAGTTGACACAACACAGCATATAGCTAACCTGACGGAACCAATTGATTTGCGTATTGGATTACAAATCAATAGAGATCGCGGATACCGTATGAACCCCACAAATAACTCTCAAAACGGAAGTTATCCTATAGATGCTGTATCCATGCCTGTTCGAAATGCAAATCATAGTATTCATTCTTATGCAAATGGAAATGAGAAACAAGAAATACTTTTTCTAGAAATATGGACGAATGGAAGTTTAACTCCTAAGGAAGCACTTTATGAAGCTTCTCGTAATTTGATTAATTTATTTATTCCTTTTCTGCATGCGGAGGAAAGGAACATTCATTTTGAGGAAAATAAAAACAGGTTTACTCTACCCCCTTTTACCTTTCAAAATGGATTAACTAAGCTAAAGAAAAACAAAAAAGGAATTCCATTGAAATGTATTTTTATTGACCAATTAGAACTATCTCCTAGGGCCTATAATTGTCTCAAAAAGTCCAATATACATACATTATTGGACCTTTTGAGTAACAGTCAGGAGGATCTTATGAGAATTGAATATTTTCGTACAGAAGATGTAAAACGGATATTGGACACTCTACAGAAAAATTTCGCAATCAATTTACCTAAGAATAAGTTTTCATTTTAAAGAAATTTTTTTTTTTTTATAAAAAAAGAAAAAAACTTCATTTTTTGTCTTCGACACACAATTCGTATTTTCGAGAAATAGATCATAATAAAATTCATGTATCTAGGGAGGATTCACTTTAGAAGCGACTATTCCCTAGATACTTACATCGTGGTATTTCACAGTTGAATCAATTTGAAAAAGACCTAAAGTTAGAGATTTATCAATAGGTAATGTTGCTCCAATACCTAACCAAAGAGCTACTGCGGTACCGATCAAAAAGACTGTTGTAGCTACTGGACGACGAAATGGATTTTGGAATTTATTAACATTCTCCAAAAAGGGCACTGTTAATAATCCTGTTGGTACTGAAACCATTAAAAGAACACCCAATAATTTATTGGGTACTGTGCGGAGTATTTGAAATACAGGAAAAAAGTACCATTCGGGCAATATTTCCAAAGGAGTTGCAAATGGATCTGCCGGTTCACCAATCATTGATGGTTCTAGGACTGCTAAGCCGACATTACATGCAATAGTACCTAGAATTACTACCGGAAAAATATATAAAAGATCATTGGGCCATGCGGGTTCTCCATAATAATTATGCCCCATCCCTTTGGCCAATTTAGCTCTTAATACAGGATCGCTCAAGTCAGGTTTCTTTGTTATTGGGATAGGTGAATTCTTATGGATCCATCCCCCGAAAGAACCGGACATGATAATTTTTCATCATCCGGCTCGAGCAAGATTCAAAAGAATTACAGAAATAGATTGATAGAAAATCTATATTTTATAGATATCTACACATATAAAATAGAATGACTTTATGTAAGTGATAAAGGATTTACTAGGTCCCATTTCTGAAGTTGTACCTATTCACATTCAGTGCAAATAATTTAGTTCTTACAGATAAATGCTCAATATCCAAGTAAGCTTAAAAATTTGATCATAATCAAGGGCTTTTTGGACTGTCTCATGTCTTTTTGATTTTATTCGTTTTTTTCCCCACAACATCTCGATTTTCTTACATACAAAGTCTTTACTTGTTACTAATAAAGTCTAGCCTCTGTTCTTCCTTAGATCCCTTATTTAACTCCGATAGTATCATATTATAGATCGAGGTCGATGCAGAGGAAATGAATGCATTTCCATACTATAAATAAGTAAGTGGGATAGATAAAACATTGAATCATGCCACATTACTTATTCTACAGGATCTTACGGAGCCTGTTCATGCATGACATAATTCGGACATGATCATAGAAAAAATTCTCCTCAAGCGAACCGGCCTATCCTATGCTACATAGAGGGATTTACGTGGTGGTTGGATGCGGAGACACGTTTGGTTGGGAATTTCAACGTGGCGGTATAAAATAATATATCGGCATGGCCCAATCAATAGTTCAAGTCACACACTCCCATAATCCATCCATCCTCTCTTCGGAGAATCCACTTCAACTATTCTTATCAAATAAGAACTAAACTACTTCGGAGTTGAAGAGAAGTATCAAAAAACATGTCTTATTTTTTCAATAATACATATTTGTAGCAATGAAATACTATTGTTCCTTCCCGATAGGATATATCAGAAATTACAAATATCTATGATCTGTTTTCTCTATAAAATAAAGCTATAACTATAAAGGACCTGAAATACCTTGCTTACGTATCATTGGGAAGTGCATTAACATAAATACGGCAGTAAGAAGAGGCAATACAAAAGTGTGTAAACTATAAAAACGAGTCAAGGTAGATTGACCCACACTAGCACTTCCACGTAATAACTCTACCAAAGGAGATCCTATTATAGGAATAGCGTCAGGCACGCCTGTCACAATTTTTACTGCCCAATAACCAATTTGGTCCCGAGGTAAGGAATAACCAGTTACACCAAAAGATGCAGTCAATACAGCCAGAACCACACCTGTAACCCAAGTTAATTCGCGGGGTTTTTTAAACCCACCTGTAAGATACACACGAAATACGTGCAGAATCATCATTAGAACCATCATACTTGCTGACCATCGATGAACTGATCGAATTAACCAACCAAAATTAGCTTCGGTCATTATGTATTGAACAGAGGAAAAGGCCTCCGTAACAGTTGGACGATAGTAAAAAGTCATAGCAAAACCCGTAGCTACTTGTACTAAAAAACAAGTAAGCGTGATTCCTCCTAGACAATAAAATATGTTGACATGAGGAGGAACATATTTACTAGTTATATCATCTGCAATCGCTTGAATCTCGAGACGTTCCTCGAACCAATCATATACTTTATTGAGATAGGGAATCCGAGAGGACCCCCCCCTGAGAACCGTATATGAGAATTTTCTCTCGTACGGCTCAAACAGAAACACACAAATACCAATTTTGACGGATATGCAATAGAAAGTTCAAAACTTCTTAGCTGCTCGATGCAATTTGTGCCAAAGATAGGAAGTAAAAAAAATCCGAAATCTCTTCTTTGTGATGCTAATGCCAAAAATATCAAGTTAGCTCGTACACCTTTCTTTTTCTTTATATTGAGCGTTCCAGGCCTCTTGAATCTTCTCTTTCCTATTTTTGTTTATTTTTGTTATTTAATTTGTTGTTTTTTGTGCGTAATGCGGGTCCACTTTTGTTTTACTGTTGATAGGAATTCCCTTGTTAAGACCCTATATATAAATCAATTAAAACCTCAGATTCATACAAGAACCACGATGATTTAATCCCAAGCTAAATAAAAGGGTTCTTTGAGTAAAAACCATTTGATCATCAATTATTCAATTTCAATGAGTGGATGTAATAACTCAACAAAATCTAGAGAAAGAAGTTGTTCTTCAGATAAAATTAATTTCGTAAGTCTAACGAAAGAAAAATTATTTAATTTAGGAAATACCCATCTGAATTTTTTTTTAGTCCGGTTGCGAGGTCTAAATAATAGGTATGAATCATAGTTAGAATATTTTTTTTTTTTACTTTTTTCTATAATATTCCGTGTTCCAGATATTAGAATAAATATCCGACGGGGTGGAATCATCTTAATAGAGATGACAGGGCCGTTCTCTGTATTATCAATAGGATCAATTATAACAAGTCACACGCTCATATTCCAGAAATACCGAAAAAAGAAATACCACAGTCGAACTACCAAAAAGGTCTCTAAATCCAAGTTTTCAATAAAATTTTTTTTTATTGAAAAACTAGAGGTTCATAAGAACTATGAACCTAACTCATTGAAATTCCATCCAGTAAAACGGAAGAATTATAAATTTCCAAAATAATAGATAGGAATATTGCAAATAGAGCCATTGCAACTCCCATAAGTGGTGTAGTCCCCCAGCCCGGAGCTACTTTACCATATTCTGAATTCAATGGTTTCAATAAACTCCCTACAGTAGTTTGTCTTGGCCTAGATCTAGAACTACCCTCAACGGTTTGTGTAGCCATAAATCCTATTTAATCATTGGTTGAGATCGGTTGACTTTGTATACTATTCCGTTGTAATTGTAAATAAATAAACGATCTTATCGTAGATCCATTGTAATCTTGAAATTTTCTAAAAATGGAAACAGCAACCTTAGTCGCCATCTTCATATCAGGTTTACTTGTAAGCTTTACGGGGTACGCCTTATATACCGCTTTTGGGCAACCCTCTCAACAACTAAGAGATCCATTCGAGGAACACGGAGACTAGACTTGTTGAAGTAATGAGCCTCTTGATATGAGGGCCCATTACTTCAGTTTCTATAATGAAAAATTATTTCATTATTTTTTAGTCGGAACCTTAGGTGGTTCTCGAAAAAAGATAGCGAAAAAAATTATCCCTAAAGTCGAGACTAAAAGAAATGTATAAACCAATGCTTCCATAGATTCGATCGTGGTTTACAATTATAGCTTTCACATCTATTCGTTTGATTGAGTGGGATCATTTACCATACCATAAAAAAAGAGGGGAAAGAATCAACGAAAAGAAGTTGATTCAAGTCTCTATTTTTTTCTCGGGTACCCGAGAAAAAATAGAGATAGAGTATAAAGATACCAGAGCAGTCTTGTATCAAACTACTTGTCTCTTTGTAGTTGGATCTCCAAGTTTTTGGAATGCTCCAAATTCCACTTGAGCATCCAAATCTGGATCAATACCAGCAAAAACATCTCTAAACAAAGTTCTAGCGCCGTGCCAAATATGTCCAAAAAAGAAAAGCAAAGCAAACGAAGCATGCCCAAAAGTGAACCAACCCCTTGGACTACTACGAAAAACACCATCAGATTTTAAAGTAGCCCGGTCTAATTCAAAAATTTCGCCTAATTGTGCGCGCCTAGCATATTTTTTCACAGTAGCAGGATCGCTATAATTGACTCCATTGAGTTCACCACCATAGAACTCGACAGTTACACCTACTTGTTCGACACTATATTTTGATTCTGCCCTTCGAAAAGGAACATCTGCCCGAACAATTCCATCTCCATCTACTAAAACTACCGGGAATGTTTCAAAAAAAGTAGGCATACGACGTACAAAAAGCTCGCGCCCTTCTTTATCTCTAAAGACGGGATGCCCTAACCATCCAACAGCTATTCCATCCCCGCTATCCATTGAGCCCGCTCTGAATAATCCCCCTTTTGCTGGATTATTACCAATGTAATCATAAAAAGCTAATTTTTCGGGAATTTTAGACCAAGCTTCCGATAAACTTAGATTTTCAGCTAGTCCGGCACCAACTCTTCGATATATCTCTTGCTGGAAGTATCCCTGATCCCACTGATAACGAGTGGGACCAAATAACTCGATTGGGGTTGTTGCTGAACCATACCACATAGTTCCAGCAACAACAAAAGCTGCAAAAAAAACAGCCGCGATACTACTAGAAAGTACAGTTTCAATATTGCCCATACGTAATCCTTTGTAAAGACGTTGAGGCGGACGGACACTAAGATGGAATAGGCCTGCCAATATGCCCAGTGTACCTGCTGCAATATGATGAGAGGCGATTCCGCCGGGAACAAAAGGATCAAAACCTTCCGCGCCCCACGCTGGACTTACAGATTGTACTTTTCCAGTTAGTCCATAAGGATCAGACACCCATATTCCAGGACCATATAAGCCTGTTACATGAAATGCGCCAAAGCCAAAGCAAGCCACTCCTGAGAGAAATAAATGAATTCCAAAGATTTTGGGCAAATCCAAAGAAGGTTTTCCTGTACGTTCATCACAGAATATTTCTAAGTCCCAATACACCCAATGCCAGATGGCCGCTAAAAAACACAAGCCAGAAAACACAATATGTGCTCCGGCCACGCCTTCATAGCTCCAAATACCCGAATTCGTTACAGTTCCTCCTGAAATACTCCAACCACCCCATGAATTGGTTATTCCTAAACGAGTCATGAAGGGTATAACGAACATACCTTGTCTCCACATTGGATCAAGAACAGGGTCAGAGGGGTCAAAAACCGCCAATTCATATAGAGCCATCGAACCGGCCCAACCGGAAACTAGAGCCGTATGCATTATATGGACAGAAAGCAATCGGCCGGGATCATTCAATACGACAGTATGAACACGATACCAAGGCAAACCCATGGAAATACCCCTTTCTCAAAGAAAAATAGACACTATGTAACTTTATCGCATTGCAATAGACTTTATTTACCTAATCTTTTTAGCGAATTCTGTATGAGAAAAGGTTACTTTTTATTGTATTCTGTTGAAAATAACGGCCGAATTCTGTTCGTAAGAACAAAGAGAAGCAGATCTATTCTATATCCGATAAGTACCAATACGCAATGGGAGCATTAGTCCTATTTTGGGGGAATGAATGTATGGATCCTTTTTATTATTCGAACGATCTATCTCTTCAATTAAGATTTTTATTTCTTAATTCTATCTTTCTCTAAAAACCTTCGAAGAAGACAAGAAACTCATTCTTACGTTTCCATATTAAAGTGAAGTATAGTACTTAAATTTTTTCTTTAATTTAATGCCCATTGGTGTTCCAAAAGTACCTTTTCGGAGTCCTGGAGAGGAAGATGCAGTTTGGGTTGACGTATAATGCGACTTGTCAGACATATTGGGTCATATGGAATTTCCCCATTTTCTCCCCCGATCGAGATATCCTCTGTTTCACCCAAGAAATATTGTATTGATTGAAGAATCAATCATGCGTAGCGTGAAGTTAAATTAGATTAATTTAGATTGAGGAGCAATATTCTTAATTAGAAGAATTTATGGTTAACTTGGACTCAAAAAATGGGGTATCCAGGCTCTGCTCATAAAATACCAAATGGGTAATAGTAATATATGTAGAATTACCGTTTGTAGCTATGCATAGAAGATTCTTCTATTTTATTTATTAGAGAAGCACTCTTAACATGTCAACCATTATAATAAATCCATTGAATAGTTTGTTGGAGACATGAAACGAATTAAAAAAAACTCGTAGTAAAAAAAAAGTGGTACTGAGATCATTTGTCCTATATGTACAACTAGAATTCGGATAGATCTTTCCCCGGAGTAGAACATGAACCTAAAAGAATTCAAAGGGGCCCATTCAGGAACAAGAAAATGACATCGTGATTTAAATCTCGACGAAACAATACATCAATGAGAGGTTAATTAAATAAGTTCAGTAAATTATTTTTTTGTTTTAGGGAAGGGGTAAAAACTATTTCTTTTTTTAATGGAAGAAAAAACCCCTTCATTAGAAAAGCAGGAATCTCTTAAAAAAAAAGAGATAGGATTGGAATCAACACATTGATTCTTTATTTTCGCAATTTTTTTGAACCGTATGCATCCAAAGATGCACGTACGGTTCAAAAGGGATATAATTTTGTCCTAATCAACCGACTTTATCGAGAAAGATTACTTTTTTTAGGCCAAGAAGTGGATAGCGAGATCTCAAATCAACTTGTTGGTCTCATGGTATATCTCAGTATAGAAGATGATACTAAAGATCTTTATTTGTTTATAAATTCCCCTGGTGGATGGGTAATACCAGGAATCGCTATTTATGATACTATGCAATTTGTTTCGCCCGATGTACATACAATATGCATGGGATTAGCCGCTTCAATGGGATCCTTCATTCTGGTCGGAGGGGAAATTACCAAACGTCTAGCATTCCCCCATGCTTGGCGCCAATGAGTTTTTATAAAAAAAAAAGAAGAAGACTATGCCTTCGCCATATTGAATATGAATAATAGGTAATAATAGCATGGCACTTCGAGTTCGAGATGAACAAACTATTATTGTTTTTTCTAACACGATATTTTCTATCGAGATAGTAGTATGAAAAAAGGTTATTTCCGACTTGATCTTCTATGTCGGGAGTGCATTTCAGCGTCACAAACCGTTTTCTTCCACACCAGAAGCCTTTTTCTGATATTTCTCTTACGAAGAAAAGAGTACGAAAAAAAAAAAAAAAAGAAACTTTGGGATTGATAAATCACAGACGAGATAAATATAGAAAGCAACAGAACCATCATAGTATTTTTTTTTACATTACAATATGAATGAAAGGAAGGGTGGTAAATGGATCATTCAACAATCTAGATCGGATGGATTCTTTTTTTTTTTTTCTTCAATAAAATAGAAAGGGGAAAATGAAATTCCATTGCACAGCCGTATGCAATGCACAAAAGGTGCCTGTACGGTCCGTCGTTCAATTCTATTTTTTTTTTCTTGTTTTTTTTTTTTTAGTCCTTACTTTAATCCAATTTTTCAAGATAGAAGAACCATTCATGCATGATGTTAGATCAATATTATCAGGGTTATGATTCACCAACCTGCTAGTTCTTTTTATGAGGCACAAGCAGGGGAATTTATCTTGGAAGCGGAAGAACTACTCAGACTTCGCGAAACCCTCACAAAGGTTTATGTACAAAGAACAGGTAACCCTTTATGGGTTATATCCGAAGACATGGAGAGAGATGTTTTTATGTCAGCAACAGAAGCCCAAGCTCATGGCATTGTTGATCTTGTAGCGGTCGAAAATGAAACTATTGGGGATTTCACCTAAATATATGATTCCCTCCATAATTCTATTTTTCCGTGATTTGATATTGAATGTAAATAATTCATAATCATCAATAAATCAGGTTAAGATCGATCTAAACCAACCTATTTTATTATATATATGTATGATATGCCGACAATTAAACAACTTATTAGAAACACAAGACAGCCAATACGAAATATCACGAAATCCCCCGCACTTAGGGGGTGCCCTCAACGACGGGGAACATGTACTCGGGTGTATGTGCGACTCGTTTAGATCATGAGTTCAAACAAAATAAATACAGAAATTTTTCAAGTACCAATCACCAGTACCAAGGAATAAAGATAGATAGGATGGAAAAACTTACTTTCTATAAAGCTAAAGATTCACCATCTACCTATATTTTTGTGTATGAAATTTATGGTTTCCATTGGTGCAAATCCAATCACCTCAGTTTGAGATGAGAAGTAATTCCCCATTGGTAGCAAATAGTTATCTATTAAGCGGAGGAAAGAGTACTATAAGAAAAGAAGCAAAAAGGTTATGTTCCTATTCTTGAAAGAACGGACTAACAAGGTCAGCTACCTAGCCAACTTTCATAATTAAATGCCGTCACTGTATGGATAACCCTTTTGTGAAAAGAACTATTACTGATTGGTAGAGCTAAACTAAGGAGTGTGAACTATACAAGTTCA